TCGTGTGTATCTTACGGGTGGGTTTAAAAAACCCCGCGAATTAACTTGGGTTACAGGGGTTATTCTGGCTGTATTGACCGCATCTTTTGGCGTAACTGGTTATTCCTTACCTCGGGACCAAATTGGCTATTGGGCAGTAAAAATTGTAACAGGCGTGCCTGAAGCTATTCCTATAATAGGATCACCTTTGGTAGAATTATTACGTGGAAGTGCTAGTGTGGGCCAATCCACTTTGACTCGTTTTTATAGTTTACATACTTTTGTATTGCCTCTTCTTACTGCCGTATTTATGTTAATGCACTTTTCAATGATACGTAAGCAAGGTATTTCGGGTCCTTTATAGAGAAGGCAGATCATAGATATTTGTAATTTATCATATCGGGGAGGAACAAGAGTCTTTCATTGCTACAAATATGCCTTATAAAAAAAAATAAGGCATGTTATTTGGATACTTCTATTCAACTCTGAAGTATTTTTTATTTGATACGAATCATATAGTTGAAGTATATTTTCCTAAAAGAGGATGGATTATGGGAGTGTGTGACTTGAACTATTGATTGGTCCATGCAGATATATGATTTTATCCGCCACGTTGGAATTCACAACCCAATGTGTCTCCGCATCCAACCATTACGTCAGTCCCTTGTATGTAGCATAGGATAGGCCGGTTCACTTGAGGAGAATATTTTCTATGATCATACCCGAATCATGTCATGCATGAACAGGCTCCGTAAGATCCCTAGAATAAGTGATGTGGAATGATCCAATGTTCTATTTATTCCACTTTGTTTGATTTTTCTTTTTTTTTTTAATAATTTTCTTATACTTATAATTTATAATTAATTGATAGTATTAGTATTTCGTATTAATTTGATAGTAATCGTAGTAAGTTTTTTATAGTATGTAGATGCATTCATTTCCTCTGCATCGACCCTGATCTATGATACTATCGGAGTTAAATAAGGGATCTAAGGAAGAACAGGGGCTATACTTTCTTAGTAACAAGTAAAAACTTTGTATTTTTGTATATAATAAAATCTGTGGGGATAAATACCAACCAAAAGACATTAGACAATCCAAAAAGCACTTGATCATGATCAAATTTGTAAGCCTACTTGGATATTGAGCATTTCCTTGTTGCCAGAACTGAATTCTTTGCAATGAATCGTTGCAACTCGGGGAAATGGAATTTTATAAATCTTTTCTTTCTTACATAGAGTCATTCTACATTATATATGTAGATATGTATGAAATATAGATCTTCTATGGACCTATTTCTGTGATTCTTTTGATTCTTGCTCGAGCCGGATGATAAAAAATTATCATGTCCGGTTCCTTTGGGGGATGGATCCACAAGAATTCACCTATCCAAATAACAAAGAAACCTGATTTGAATGATCCTGTATTAAGAGCTAAATTGGCTAAAGGGATGGGACATAATTATTATGGAGAACCTGCATGGCCCAACGATCTTTTATATATTTTTCCAGTAGTAATTCTAGGCACTATTGCATGTAATGTGGGCTTAGCGGTTCTAGAGCCGTCAATGATCGGTGAACCGGCGGATCCGTTTGCAACTCCGTTGGAAATATTACCCGAATGGTACTTTTTTCCCGTATTTCAAATACTTCGCACAGTACCCAATAAGTTATTGGGTGTTCTTTTAATGGTTTCAGTACCAATAGGATTATTGACAGTACCTTTTTTGGAGAATGTCAATAAATTCCAAAATCCATTTCGTCGTCCAGTAGCTACAACAGTCTTTTTGATCGGTACCGCAGTAGCTCTTTGGTTAGGTATTGGAGCAACTTTACCTATTGAGAAATCCCTAACTTTAGGTCTTTTTCAAATTGATTAAACCGTGAAATACCATGACATAGGTATCTAAGGAAGATCCAGAAGGGGATCTTCCCTAGATACATAAATCTTATTATGATCTATTCTGCAAATATATGGATCGTGTCGGAGATTAAAAACTCATTCTATTCTTTTTTCTTTTTTAAAAACTAAAAAATGAAAAAAGTCCAATGGATTTAAAATGAAAACTTTTTCTTAGGTAAATTGATTGCAAAATGTTTCTGTAGAGTGCCCAATATCTGTTTTACATCTTCTATGCGAAAATATTCCATTTTTAGAAGATCTTCTTGACTGTGACTCAAAAGGTCCAATAATGTATGTATATTGGACCTTTTGAGACAATTATAGGTCCTGGAAGACAATTCTGATTGGTCAATAAAAATATATGTCAATGGAATTCCTTTTTTTTTCTTTAAATTAGTGAATCTGTCTTGAAAAGAAAAAAGGGGTAAATTCCATCTGTTTTCATTTTCCTCGAAATTCATGTCCTCTTCCTCTGCATGTAGAAAAGGAATCAATAAATCAATCAAATTACGAGAAGCTTCATAAAGTGCTTCTTTAGGAGTTAAACTTCCATTTGTCCATATTTCTAGAAATAGTATCTCTTGTTTTTCATTCCCATTCCCATAAGAATGAATACTATGATTCGCATTTCGAACAGGCATAGATACAATATCTATAGGATAACTTCCATCGTGAGAGTCATTTTTGGATTTCATACGATATCCGCGATCTCTCTTGATTTGTAATTCAATACACAAATCAATTGGTTCTGTCAGGTTAGCTATATGCTGTGTCGTGTCAACTATTTCTACAGAAGGTGGTGAGATTATATCTTGAGCTGTTATGTATTTTGGACCCCTGACGCAAATGGATGCGTCCCTAACTCCATAGAGATTACTTCTCAATACAATCTCTTTCAAATTTATTAAAATCTCATGTACTGATTCTTCAATACCCGCTATCGTAGAATATTCATGCAGCACATTTTCAGATTTTGCACGTGTGATACAGGTTCCTTCTATTTCTCCAAGTAAAGCCCTTCGCATGGCAATACCTATGGTATCGGCTTGACCTTTCATAAGCGGGGACAGAACGAAACGACCATAATAAAGACGCTTGTTGTCTACTCTTGATTCAACACATTTCCACTGTAGTGTTCGAGTGGATCCTGCTACTTCTTCTCGAACCATACTATTATTTTTCTTTTATTTATGATTATTGGATCAGATCATTGAATCATTTATTTCTCTTGGAATCTCTTGAATTCTTATTTCTACACACGTCTTTTTTTAGGGGGGCGACATCCATTATGCGGCATGGGTGTTACATCACGTACGAAACTTAATAGCATCCCATTTCTACGAATGGCTCGTAATGCCGCATCTCTTCCGAGACCTGGACCCTTTATCATAACTTCTGCTCGTTGCATACCCTGATCAACTAATGTACGAATAGCATTAAAAGCCGCGGCTTGAGCAGCATAGGGTGTTCCTTTTCTTGTGCCTCTGAATCCAGAAGTACCTGCGGAAGCCCAAGAAACCACCCGACCTCGTACGTCTGTAACAGTTACAATAGTATTGTTGAAACTCGCTTGAACATGAATAACTCCTTTTGGTATTCTACGTTCATTCTTATTTGAACCAATACGTGCATTCTTACGTAAACCAATTTTTGCTATAGGTTTTGTCATATTTTATTAGATCATATTATAAAATAAAAAAGAATCAGAAAGATACGGGGATATCCATTTCATATGAAAACGAATCCTTTCTTCTTTCTTTTTACATGTACATGGGTTTTTCTTTTAAAAAGTTCTTGATTTAGAACTTGAGAAGAATTATCCCTGTCTCTGTTTATGTCTCGGATTGGAACAAATGACTATAATTCGTCCCCGCCTACGAATCAAGCGACATTTTTCACAAATTTTACGAACAGAAGCCCTTATTTTCATATTTATAATTCCTTACTTTCATTCTGAATCTATTTTGTTGGAAACAAGAATCAGTTTATTGGATTTTTGAACTTCGAATTATATCCCTACGAAAAGAATGTTTAAAAGAATGATTTAATCGTTCGAATCTTTTTTGCGAAGTCTATAAATTATACGTCCCCTGGTTGAATCATAACGACTCATTTCGATTTTGACTCTATCTCCGGGTAGTATACGTATAAAACTGCGCCGGATTCTCCCTGAAATATAACCTAGAATTAGATCTTCATTATCTAACCGAACTCGGAACATACCGTTGGGAAGTGATTCAGTAATTAAACCCTCATGAATCAATTTTTGTTCTTTCATTCCAGGGAACCCCCTTTAAGTATCAACTAATAGAGGAAGAGTTCTATAATTCACTTCTCCTCTCTATTTTACAACTAGTAAGTTCGAGAGAAACTTAGGGTACCTCAGGAGAATCACCATATATAACACAAAATTTCTCCTCCAATTTTTTCTAGTCGAGCTTCTCGATCTGTCATTATACCTCGAGAAGTAGAAAGAATTACAATTCCCATTCCACCTAAAATCTTAGGAATTCGTTGATAGTTGGAATAGATTCGTAGACCGGGTCGGCTGATACGCTTGAAAATTATTTTATTCCCTTTCCTAGTCTTTCTATGTCGTAAGGTTGAAACCAAGAAATTTTTTTGACTTTCTTGATGTTTTCGAACGTTTTCAATAAAACCTTCTCGTAAAAGTATTTTTACAATGTTTTTAGTGATATTAGTAGATACTATTTTAACTCTTCCCTTTTGATCTATGTCAGCATTTCTTATAGAAGTTATTATATCGGCAATAATGTCCCTACCCATGACGAACTATAGTTATTGGTGCCTCCTCATTTTTATATAATCAACATGCTTATTTTTTGTTTTAGTTTTTATTTAATTTTTTTTTTTGAAATTTTTAAATTCTAAAAAATTATTATAAATTTCAAATATATGCATGAGACACAATCTATTAATCGGATCTATTTCAGATATTTGAAATAGATAGGATATATCCTATCTTCATCTATAATACTTCGGGTGCTAATGAAACTATTTTAGTAAAATTCAACTGTCGCAATTCCCGAGCAATCGCACCAAAAATTCGAGTTCCTTTTGGATTTCCTTCTTGATCAATGATAACCGCTGCATTGTCATCATATCGTATTATCATGCCGTTGTCACGTTTGAGTTCTTTACACGTGCGTACAATCACAGCTCTAATTATTTCTGATCTTTCTAGAGGCATGTTGGGCACTGCTTCTTTGATTACAGCAACGATAACATCGCCAATATGAGCATATCGATGATTACCAGTTCCTATGATTCGAATACACATCAATTCTTGAGCTCCGCTGTTATCCGCTACATTCAAAAGGGTCTGAGGTTGAATCATATCATTTTTATTTGATTATTTCAATGCAAGGGATAATGGAAAAAATAAATATTGTCTGTCCAGAGATAAAGAAATCTGTGGTTTTTTTTTCATTCTCAATGCTCCTTCTTCTTTTACTTTTGTTTACCTATCCTGAAATAATAAATTGAGTTCGTATAGGCATTTTGCATGCAGCTATTTCCATAGCAGTTTTGGCTACAGTTTCTGATACTCCACTCATTTCATAAAGTATTCGGCCCGGTTTAACAACGGATACCCAATATTCGGGGGATCCCTTGCCCGAACCCATACGCGTTTCTGTAGGTCTTACAGTAACAGGTTTGTCGGGAAAGATACGTACCCATATCTTTCCACCACGACGCGCATATCGTGTCATTGCTCTTCGCCCTGCTTCTATTTGTCTAGCTGTGATCCAAGCAGGTTCAAGTGCCTGAAGAGCGTATCTGCCAAAACAAATATGATTGCCTCGGCAAGATATTCCCTTCATTCTACCTCTATGTTGTTTACGAAATCTGGTTCTTTTGGGGTTATAGTTGATGGTTTTTTATTTATTCCATCTCTACTGCAGAGCCGGACATGAGAGTTTCTTCTCATCCAGCTCCTCGCGAATGAGATGATTCAATAATATTACACATACGCATGTATTTATGTATTTGATTCTATCAAAATGAAAAGAATATACTAATTTTTTTATATGGAATTTGTTAAATCATAGGTAGCTTTATATATAACTAGATAACTAGGCGTTTTTGTTTATCTATAATGCTTCTTTATTTTCTCAAAATTCCTAAAGTATTTTACTTTACCTCTATTTATATTGAATTACGTCAATAGTCATCCAATAAATGAAATTATAAAAGTAAAGAAAGGGTTCGCGGGCGAATATTGACTCTTTCCTCCTTCATTTGTAGGGTCAATTCATGACCATTCATAAAAAATCCATTTTTTATTGGTTCATTTCGCCATCCTACCCAATGAATCATTAGGATTGATTTGTTTTCAAGAAAATCCTATGTAGTCACAGGTTTCATCGTTCCCATAGCTTCTCCTTTAATGTTTAGGCCTGAACTCTGCAATGGAGCTCTCAACAAAATCTGTTATTTGTTTCCGAGTAAATCTCCTCAGTTTTTCTTAACCCGAAGCTCAAATTTTTCTTTGTTTGTATATTTCTTATTAGATTGTATTGTAATTGTATATTTTGTATTTTTATTGTATATTTATGTTGATGCTTTATAACACTGCCTTTTTTATAGGGTAATTTTTCATAAACCATACATATGGGAATCCTATATCATTGAGATCTTTATTCTCTCTTTCTATCATCCTTCCTTTTTTCTACATCCCTTTTTTTTTCACAATTCATAATCAGATTTTTTTTATGAAAAGAATTTCAGTTGCTACAACTATATGATAGATTCAGTCATATAGTGACTTTTTCTTGGGATCTCGACAATACGAAGCAATAAGTTGGTTATTAGTTTTGAATTTCTTTAGTTTTGATAGTTACTAAGTTTCTAGTGGGATTAGCCTTTTTTTTTTCAATTTCAATTCTCAACTCTAAAGAAAAAACTAACGAGTCACACACTGAGCATAGCAATTATACTAAAATATAAATTAAATAAAGGATAAATCAAATTTTTATTAAACCTTATAGAATTAGAATTGTTCGTTTTTCTTTTATTATTTATTAATAAATAAAAAAAAAATAAGAAAAGAGTTTCTAAATTTTTTCTATTGATGAGCAGAATGGCGAGATAAAGAAAGGTCCATTCTTCTTATTTTTTATTTTCCTTATTCTTGGTTTACAAATATCCAAATTTTGATGCCTAAGACTCCATAGATAGTTCTAATTGTATGGGAACAGTGATCAATTTTAGCGCGAATTGTTTGTAAAGGAACCCTGCCTTCTCTGATCCATTCGACACGTGCAATCTCTTTTCCGTCGATACGCCCTGCAATTTGCACTTGAATTCCTTTTGTACCCGTTTGTTCAGTTAATTCAATAGCTTTTTTCATTGCCTTTCGAAATGAGACTCTATTTTTTAATTGTAAAGCTATATATTCTGCAAGAATATTAGGTTGTGCATAAGGCTTTTCAATTCTTGTGATAGCAATGTTGAGTCTCCGGTTTACAGAATTAAATTCTTTTTGTACATTCATCTGTAATTCTTCGATTCCCCGTGTTCGTCCTTCTATTAATAAATTGGGAAATCCAATATATATTATGACCTGAATCAAATCTATTCTTTTTTGAATTCCTA